ATGTTGTAGCGGTGGTTGAGTGAAAAGCCCGGATTTTTTTCGTGCAAATTCTCGATTTCCTATTTTATATTTTTGCTGAATTTACTAGAAAATTAAATGGAAGTAATTAAAAATCATCAGGTTAGGATCGATCTAAACCAGCCCATTATTTATATGATATGATTCAACATGCCAACTATTAAACAACTTATTAGAAATACAAGACAGCCAATCAGAAATGTCACAAAATCCCCCGCGCTTCGGGGATGCCCTCAGCGTCGAGGAACATGTACTAGGGTGTATGTGCGACTCGTTCAGATCATGAGCTGGGATAAAAGAAAGAATTTCTAGTATCAATGATCAGTACCGGGGAATAGGATAGAATCTAAAAAGAAGTCCGTTCAATTCAGTATAAAAAAAAAGAATCTATCCATTCTATTGTGTATGAAATTTATGGTTTCGATTGGTGCAAATCCAATCACCTCAATTTAAGATGAGAAGCAATTCTCCATTGGTAGCAAATGGTTATCCATTAAGCGGAGAAAATCCTACTTAAAAATAAAAACATAAAACTTAGGCCCCTCTTGCAAGAACGGACTAACAGGGTTAGCTACTCAGCCAACTTTCATAATTAAATACCGTTACTGTGTAAGTAGATCTAATCGTGAAAGACCTATTACTGGATAATTCATGGGTAGAGCCAAAGAATGTGAACTATACAAGTTACCAATAACATTCATTAAATGAAGTAAAGGCTCCGGTGTATAGAGAAAACCTCGCCGTTTAAGAAGTAACCATATAAACGAAGGAAGCCACTATTTCTTTATCCATTTAGATTTTTTATTTATTATATTTTGATACCTAGTAAAATTAAATTTATTATTTCGATGTCTAGAAAAAAGAAAAATAGCGGTCGGGAAGGTTATAGTAGCCAAAGTCATTGGAATTTTTAGTTTATACATTGGAAAAAAGCTTTGTTATTAATAGACTAGGAAAGGGAAAAAGAATAACTGAAAGAAAGTAAATCTATGACCAGAATTAGACGGGGAAATATAGCTCGGAGACGTAGAACAAAAATTCGTTTATTTGCATCAAGCTTTCGAGGGGCTCATTCAAGACTTACTCGAACAATTACTCAACAGAAAATAAGAGCTTTGGTTTCGTCGCATAGGGATAGGCATAAGCAAAAGATAAATTTTCGCCGTTTGTGGATCACTCGAATAAACGCAGTAATTCGTGAAATAGGGGTATCCTATAGTTATAGTAGATTAATACACGACCTATATAAGAAACAGGTGCTTCTTAATCGTAAAATACTTGCACAAATAGCTATATCAAATAAAAATTGTCTTTATATGATTTACAATGAGATCATAAAAGAAATCGTAAAATACTTGCACAAATAGCTATATCAAATAAAAATTGTCTTTATATGATTTCCAATGAGATCATAAAAGAAGTAGATTGGAAAGAATCCACCGGAAGAATTTAAACGGAGTTCCCCGGAGGATGAACTCCGGGAGGGTAAAGTAAAAATAAATATGATAAAAAAAGAGTAAAACTGAATGAACACACTCAAAAAAAATCGTTATTCTTGCCCGATGCTTTTTTTCTTACGACACGATAATTCAATATATATTTTTCGAACAAAACATCAATCTGCGTTTGAGTTTGTATTTTACTTTTTTTTAGTCAAGTGAATAAAGAGTAGGCCTATTTATTTCTGGCTCGAAGACCCGCAGTTCTGGTGGTCGACTCGGTTCTTTCAAACTGTTTCTCATTATTAAGAAAAGGTAATAAAGATAAAATACGAGCTTGTTTTATAGCAATAGTAATTAATCGTTGTTGTTTCAAGGTCAATCTATTCACCCGTCTAGATAATATTTTTCCTTGTTCGCTAATAAATCGACTAATTAAACTCATGTTTCTATAATCAATTCGATCCCCCGATTGAATCGGGGGCAAACGCCTACGAAAAGATCGCTTGGATTTAAGAAAAGGCCGCTTGGATTTATCCATGGTTTGTTTAGTTTATTCCTTATCTCGAAAATCCTATTTCGGTCGTATCTAAAATGAATTAGAATAAATAGGATTTGGTTTGTTTATATTTAATTATGTTATATATATAGAATATTTAACTATGTTCTATATATAATGTTATTTTTACCCTTCCTTGAAAGGGTTACATACATGTGCTTGATTCGATCTATTTCTTTATCTCCCCATGAATCATATGTTTGTAACAAAATGGACAGAATTTTCTCAATTCCAATCGATTAGGCGTGTTGTGACGATTCTTTTCAGTAATATATCTGGAAATACCCGTCGATACCTTATTAACACCGTTTCGAACACAACCGGTACATTCCAAAATAACCGTTATTCGGACATCTTTCCCCTTGGCCATGAACCCCCTTTGTATTTTTGATTTACTCAACTCTTCTATTTTCGATCCGAAACGAAGAAGAAGGAAGGAAGGATAAATAGAAGTTATTACCTTGAAATCCAATTATGAAAAATT